AATAAACGACTATCTCCTCTAGATGGAAGAAGATTCTCTTTGAAAAGTAATTTTGTACCGTCTGCTAGAGCTTGAAGAATTCCCAAAGGCCCAGCATATTCAGGTCCAATACGTTGTTGTATTCCTGCAGATATTTCTCTTTCTAACCAAACAATTACTAATACACCTAGTGTGATTCCTAATACAAGAGTCAAAATAGGGACAAGCATCCATATGATCCCATAAACTTCTTTTAAGAATTCGAATCCCGAAAAGGAATTGATAGCTTGTATTTCTGTTGTATCAATTATCATTTCAACGATCAACTTCTCCCATAATGATATCTATGCTACCTAATATCGTCATAATATCAGCCAATTTCATTCTTTTAACTAACTGCGGAAGAATTTGCAAGTTTATAAAGCCCGGTGGTCGAATTTTCCATCTCCAAGGAAAAACACTCTGATCTCCTATCAGAAAAATTCCCAATTCTCCTTTTGGTGCTTCGACTCTTACATAAAGTTCTTGCTTGGACAATTCAAAAGTTGGAGAGGGTTTTTTACTAATAAATCGATATTCAAAATCATTCAATTCTGGGTCTTTTATTCTATCAAAGCGCCGTATTTCTAAATTCTCATAAGGCCCCCCTGGGATTCCTTCTAAAGCCTGTTGAAGAATTTTAATGGATTCGGTCATTTCACTGATTCGGACTAAATAACGAGCTAATGAATCCCCCTCTGTTTGCCATTGAACCTCCCAATCAAATTCGTCGTAACACTCATAATGATCAACTTTACGAAGATCCCATTGTATTCCGGATGCTCGTAGCATTGGTCCTGATAAACCCCAATTTAGTGCTTCTTCTGCACCAATAATGCCTACCCCTTCAACTCGTTCTAAAAAAATAGGATTTCTTGTAATAAGTTTTTGATATTCAACAACTCCGGTTAAAAAATAATCGCAAAAATCCAAACATTTATCTATCCAGCCGTAAGGTAGATCAGCAGCTACTCCTCCGATACGAAAATAATTATGCATCATACGCATACCAGTAGCAGCTTCGAATAGGTCATATATCAATTCTCGTTCTCTAAAAATATAGAAGAAAGGGGTCTGTGCCCCAATATCTGCCATAAAAGGGCCAAGCCATAACAAATGGGAAGCGATCCGACTCAACTCTAACATAATAGCTCTGATATAGCTAGCCCTTTTAGGTACTTGAATATTGCCTAGCTGCTCGGGCCCATTTACGGTTATTGCTTCTGTAAACATAGTAGCTAAATAATCCCAACGCGTTACATAAGGCAAATATTGTATAATTGTTCGATTTTCTGCAATTTTTTCCATCCCTCTATGTAAATAACCCAATATAGGTTCACAGTCAATAACATCTTCACCGTCGAGAGTAACAATAAGTCGAAGAACACCATGCATTGATGGGTGATGAGGGCCCATATTGACTATCATGAAGTCTTTTCTTGGAGTTGGTGAAATCATAAGTTTTTTCTCAAGTCATTCTTCCATGCATTGCTGAAAGTAAAAAGAAGTTCATCAAATTTGAAATGAAATGGTATTACGCTTCAAATTAACGAGTTTTTATTTCGCGAATAGCCAACTCGTTAATTAATTCTTTATAACGTCCTCCATTTTTTTTTGCCAAATAGGTCAGCAGCCGTTGACGTTTTCCCAAAATTTTTCGTAAACCTCTCTGAGATGAATAGTCTTTTTTGTGCAATTCCAAATGGGAAGTAAGTTTCCTTATCTTAGTGGTGAAACTGAATACTTGAAATTCAACAGATCCCCTATTTTCTTTGGTTTCTTTTTCAGAAATAAGGGAAATGAATGATTTTTTTATCATAAAAAAATTCCTCTTTTTTTTTTTACAGATATGGATTTTAATGATCAGTAATAATAATGCCATAAATTTCAATTGGTATATACAATATATAATCCGAATTTTTTTAGGAAATTCGAATTTTCTCAATTTCAATCAATTAATCCAATTCGAAATTGGATTTCGTTGGCTTTACATAGGGATAAGAAAAGGTTCGTTATTTTCTCATGGAAGAATTTAGACCTATACCAAAGAAGGTTTTGGTGATTCATTTATATATCGAATTGAAACATTATTCACTTGCTGTTGGCTATATGAATGAAATATAAGACCGGTATCTGTGTATGTCTTTTTTTATATATCCTATAATTCAAATTGATAATTAATTAGATTTCTATTTCGATTTTCTAAATAGGCTAGATACTATCTAGAAAACTATTATATAGAAAACTATTATCTACCAATTTTCAATCGTGGATAGAGATGTATCCTTAACATACTGAAACGACTGCCATTATTCGTATTAAACCAATAACGATTCATACAAGCTAAATCTTCTAATCGATAATTAGGCCAAAGGAAAAGCTTTAATTTCATTAATTGGTTGTTCTCTCTATCAAAATGATTACTGTCATACGAAACGTGGCTACGTATGTTCTTTTCGTTCGAAAATACTAGATTTCTATCTACATTATTTCGAGTCTTTGAATTGAAACAAATTAGAATTCTCAATTTTCTTCGACGTCTAAATGAGAAAATATTTTCAGGAAAAAAGAAATCAAAATGATTTTTTTCTCTATTTTGAGTTATTCTTTGATGGGGTGAAATAAGTTCATCAAAATTCTTCTTAGAAACGTATCCTTTCACTTGGTATTTTTTATTAGTTTGGTCCTTACTTTTATGAACCAACGAAATGCTTATAGTTTGATACATAATCAATTGTCCATCATTTTTTCCAGACAGGCGAAGGGGTTCTATGATCAATACTCCTTTTTTCATCAATTCTGTAAGAGTTAAATTCTTTTGAATCAGCATTATATCCAACCTCAATTCTTTCTTTTGAATTGAGGATATAGTAATTTGTTTTGGCTTTATCAATCTAAGCAGGAGACAGTATACCTTGATATTATCAATCATTCTTTCGTTCAAAGTATTGTCCCATCTCAATTGAAAAAGCAAATAGCGTTTCAGGAAGAAATCCAGTTCGGCTTCGGTGTTGCTTTTGTATTGTTTTTTCTTTTTATCTTTTTTCATGTTTGATCCTGCATGATTTTCTGCACTATTTTTTTGTTGTGCTAAATCCGACTCAAGATCCCCTTGGCTTGTGGTTTCTTTTTCTGCTTGATTTCGATCCTTTTTATTTGTTTTATTTGATAGTATCACATAATTTCCCTTTTCTTTCTCTTTGAGCTTTTTATTTTCATTACTATTTTTTTCATTTGTATTCGAATTTAAAAGAAGTGATTTGCTTGGTATAAACCAAGGTTTCGTTTTATATGTATTATAAAGTAACACGAATTCTGGGAAGAACCAAAGTTCCATATTGGATATGGAAGACTTTAGCATTTTTTCATTCATTCCCATCCAATCAACAAATCCTTCGGGGGAGTTTGGTCGATTTATTTCTGGAATCCTAAGATAAAGAAGATCTTTTTTAGGAATTTTTTGATAAGTATTAGTACCAACTTGGGAATTTTGTTTTCTATTGCTCTCAATCGTGCTCCAGGCTTCAATATGGCCTTTTTGCCTAAGATCAAAATTGAGAATTTGCCAATCCAAATATTTTCTATCGGTCGTTTTTTCCATATCTAGAAGATCGACCTTTCCTAGATAATTAGTGATCAGGGCATTTCTCAGCATATAAAAAAGGGTATCCTTAGGCGTGTTATAAGAAATTTCTGGGTTATTATTTCCTTGAAACAGAGATCCATACAAAAAGGATTCTTCCGAATTAATAAATTTATATGATAAAAGATCATAGTTATAGTATTTTTCAAAGTTTTCTTTTTGATTCGATAATGAATATATTTCCATTTTTAATTTAGAATTAACGAATTGGTCTTTTTCATATAAATTCCATTTACTAAAATTTTCCTTTTTATCTATATGACGCCAATAAACTTTATTTCGCCATTTTTGTGGTATTAATCTAGACCATCTGTTCGAAGATAAATTATATTGAGAATACCTTCTCAACCAGTTTTTCCATTGATTCATTTGATAATTCGGAATTTTATTACTCCCTAATTTCGACTGAATTATTCCTTGTGTTTGAAAAGAATTCTTTATTTCAGGCTTAAGAAAAAAGGGAATTCCTTTATATTCAAGCAAAGATCTTAATTTATAGTAGTTAGTAACTTGGATTTGTGATAATTTGTAAAATACATATGCTTGTGACATGTCGGATAAGTCATAAAAAATATGTGAATTTTTTTGACTATTATTACTATTGTCAATTAACTTTTTTAGAGTTGAACTAAAGGGAATTCGATTTTTCTTTTTTTTTTCAATTTTGTCTTCCTTTCTTTCATTATTGTAAATGGATTCCTGAATAATTTTTTTTGTTGATTTGAAAAAAAGTTCTGTATTAATTCTGGGAATATTAATGATAGATAAAAATATATCTGTGTATATTCGTTCAATAAAAAATTGAAAAAAAAGGGGTAATTTACAGATTAATCGAGCAGTTCTTCTTTTTAATATTTGCCATTTTTCTAATCTTTTATGATTCGAAATTCTTTTCTTTGCAGTTACTTTTTTTTTCTCTTTTGAGATTCTTGTTATTTGATTTTGAATTTTACTTATTCGATCGGTTAGATCGTTCATTTTTTTTTGTATCAATAAAGAATTTGTCGAACTCGGAAATGAAATTTCAATAAAAGGTTCGTTAATTATTTGCGTACTGATTATAGACTCTTTTTTGCCTTTAATTTCACTTGATTCATTTCTTTCTCTTAATCGAAATACTGGAAATAGAATTGGATTTATTTTTAAAAGTTCTTTGTTTTTTTGTATTAAAAAAACATTTGTGATAATCCATTTTTGTGTTTTTTTTGAAATTTTTCGAAGTAATTTTGTTTTTCCTTTTAAAAGTATTAGGACTTGGAAATACTTCTTTTTTACTTTTACAATTTTTTTTTCTAGTTCTTTCAAAATGGGTTTCAAAAAGGAAGGTCGGTTTCGGGGC